AGCCCAATAACCAATTTGGTCCCAAGGTAAGGAATAACCAGTTACACCAAAGGATGCGGTCAATACAGCCAGAACCACACCTGTAACCCAAGTCAATTCGCGGGGTTTTTTAAAGCCACCAGTAAGATACACGCGAAATACGTGCAGGATCATCATTAGTACCATCATACTTGCCGACCAGCGATGAACTGATCGGATTAACCAACCAAAATTAGCTTCAGTCATTATATATTGAACAGAAGCAAAAGCCTCAGTAACGGTTGGACGATAGTAAAAAGTCATAGCAAACCCCGTAGCTACTTGTACTAAAAAACAAGTAAGCGTAATTCCTCCTAGACAATAAAATATGTTTACATGAGGGGGAACGTATTTACTAGTTATATCATCTGCAATCGCCTGAATTTCAAGACGTTCTTCAAACCAATCATACACTTTATTGAGATAGGTAAACCGAGGGTTCTCCCCCTCTGAGAACCGTATATAAGAATTTCATCTCGTACGGCTCAAACAGAAACACCAAAATACTGGTTGTAACAGATATTTGTAATAAAAAATTGAAAACTTTTTAATCCTATGATTTGAGTCAATTTTTTCTCAAAATACGAAAGAATAAAAATCCAAAAAATATTCTTTTTTCTTTGTGGTTATAATGCTAAAATATCAAGTCGGCTCATTCGTGTTTATATTATGGATTATTACGGGCCTCTTGAATCTTCTATTTACCTATTTTTTTTTTTATTATTTTTATTTGTATGTAATGCGACTTTACTCTTGTTTTCTTTATTATTTATTGATAGGAATTCTCTTGTTAAGACCCTATGAATCAATTAAAACCACAGATTCATACTAGAACCACGATGAGTCAATAAAACCTTCCAAAACAAAAGAAAAAAGTTCAAAAATTTTCTGAGTAAGAACCTTTTGATCATCGCTTATTCAATGATTTTTTATAATGAAAATAATAAATGCAAAGAAACGTTTATCCTTTAATAAATAATAATAAAAAAAAAAAAGAATAAACGGGAGTTGAAAAAAAAATTGTGGATTTATCACTTCTAACTCTTTTTTTGGAGTCCGGCCGTGAGGTCTGATAAGTATGAATCATAGTTATAATATTTTTTAATTTATTTCATATATTGCGTGCTCCAGATACTAGACTAGACTGAATATCCAACGAAATAAAACCATTTTGATTAAGATGACAGATTTTTTTTCTGTAGTATCCATAGGATCAATTATAACAAGTCACACACTCATATTCCGGAAATACATAAAAAAAATTCCACGATCGAACTACCAAAGAAGAGTGGGATAAAAAAGGGAGACCCACAATATTTCTATTGAGCATTTATTTAGGGGTTCTTGTGAATCGAATCTAATTCATTGAAATTCCGTCCAGTAAAATGGAAGAATTATAAATCTCCAAAATAATAGACAAAAATATCGCAAATAGAGCCATCGCAACACCCATCAAAGGAGTAGTTCCCCAACCAGGAGCTACTTTCCCATATTCCGAATTCAATGGTTTCAGTAAATCCCCTATAATCGTTCGTCTTGGACCAGATCTAGAACTATCCTCAACTGTTTGTGTAGCCATAAATTCGATTTTGTATTGATTGAGATCGGTTGACTTTGTATACCATTCCATTGTAAATAAATGATCTTATCATAGATCCATTGTGGTCTTGAAATTATATAAAAATGGAAACAGCAACTCTAGTTGCCATCTCTATATCTGGTTTACTTGTAAGTTTTACCGGGTATGCCTTATATACTGCTTTTGGGCAACCCTCCCAACAACTAAGAGATCCATTCGAGGAACACGGGGACTAGGTGAAGTAAAGAGCCTCCTAATATTGGGAGGCTCTTTACTTCAATTGAGATAATGAAAAATCATTTCATCTTTTTAGTTGGAACTTTAGGTGGTTCGCGAAAAAAGATAGCGAAAAAAATGATTCCTAGAGTCGAGACTAAGAGGAATGTATAAACCAATGCTTCCATAGATTTAATTTCGGTTTACAATTATAGCTTCCATACCTATTTATTGGGGAATTTTTTCCGGATAAAGTTCAAGACAAAAGTCAAAAAAACAAAAAGGCAGCAATCCAAATCAAGATTTATCCGGTATTCTATCTATGTCAAATCACAAAAATAAAGGCAAAAAAGAACCGAGCAATTTTATATCAGACTACTTGTCTTCTTGTAGTTGGATCTCCAAGTTTTTGGAATGCACCAAATTCTACTTGCGCATCCAAATCTGGATCAATACCAGCAAAGACATCTCTGAACAAGGTTCTAGCACCATGCCAGATGTGTCCGAAGAAGAAGAGCAAAGCAAACGAAGCATGCCCAAAAGTAAACCAACCCCTTGGACTACTACGAAAAACCCCATCGGATTTCAAAGTAGCACGATCTAATTCAAAAATTTCACCCAATTGAGCACGTCTAGCATATTTTTTCACAGTAGCAGGATCACTATAACTGATTCCATTGAGTTCACCGCCATAGAACTCAACAGTTACACCTACTTGTTCAACACTATACTTTGATTCTGCCCTTCTAAAAGGAACATCAGCTCTAACAATTCCGTCTCCATCTACCAAAACAACTGGAAATGTTTCAAAAAAAGTGGGCATACGACGTACAAAAAGTTCACGCCCTTCTTTATCTTTAAAAATGGGGTGTCCTAACCACCCAACAGCTATTCCATCTCCGTTGTCCATGGAGCCCGCTCTGAATAATCCACCTTTTGCGGGATTATTGCCGATGTAATCATAAAAAGCTAATTTTTCAGGAATTTTAGACCAAGCTTGGGATAAACTTTGATTTTCGGCTAGGCCAGCACCCACTCTTCGATATATTTCTTGCTGGAAGTATCCCTGATCCCATTGATAACGAGTAGGACCAAATAATTCAATGGGGGTAGTTGCTGAACCATACCACATAGTTCCAGCAACAACAAAAGCTGCGAAAAAGACAGCAGCAATACTACTGGAAAGGACTGTTTCAATATTTCCCATACGTAATCCTTTGTATAGACGTTGGGGAGGACGGACACTAAGATGGAACAGGCCCGCTAATATACCCAATGTACCTGCTGCAATATGATGCGAGGCTATTCCTCCCGGAACAAAAGGATCAAACCCTTCCACACCCCACGCTGGATTAACAGATTGTACCCTTCCGGTTAATCCATAAGGATCGGACACCCATATTCCAGGACCATATAATCCTGTTACATGAAATGCACCAAAACTAAAGCAAGCCACCCCTGCAAGAAATAAATGAATTCCAAAAATCTTCGGTAAATCCAAAGAAGGTTTTCCTGTACGTTCATCACAAAATATTTCTAGATCCCAATACACCCAATGCCAAATAGCTGCCAAGAAGCATAAGCCAGAAAACACAATATGTGCTCCGGCCACACCTTCGTAACTCCAAATACCCGGATTCGTTATAGTCCCTCCTGTGATACTCCAACCGCCCCATGAATTGGTTATTCCTAAACGAGTCATGAAGGGTATAACGAACATACCTTGTCTCCACATTGGATCAAGAACAGGATCAGAGGGATCAAAAACCGCTAATTCGTATAGAGCCATTGAACCGGCCCAACCAGCAACTAGAGCTGTATGCATTATATGAACAGAAAGCAAACGACCGGGATCATTCAATACGACGGTATGAACACGATACCAAGGCAAACCCATGGAAATACCTCTTTAGCAACGAAAAATAGACACTATGTAACTTTATTGCACTAAAAAAAACTAGTAGGTTATGGACCTCCCCCTTTCAGGGGATTATCTCAGAGAAAGGATTACTATTTGGTCTATTATTTTAGTAATAATGGAAAAATTAGGTTCGTAGGAACAAAAAGAAGCAGATCTATTCTATACCCGATAAGTACCAATACGCAATGGTGAGTCGGAGTTGATCCTATTTTCTATGAGTGAATGCATACAGATTTGTTCATGATAGAAAAAAAAAAGACCTATTCGAAAGAATTTTCCTTTATTCATTCTGTCTTCCTTTTTTATGAACTTATTCAATTTATATATAAAATATGATAAAAAAAGGTAAAAAAAGACAAATCTTATTTATTAAGACAATAAACCTGTGGTTACGCTTCCATATCAAAGTGAGCTATAGTACTTAATTATTTTTTTTTCTTTCATTTTATGCCTATTGGTGTTCCACAAGTACCTTTTCGAAGTCCTGGAGAGGAAGATGCATCTTGGGTTGACGTATAGTGCGACTTGTCAGATATATTGGGTCATATGGGATTTCCCCGTTCTCTCCCCCGATCGAGATATCCTCTCTTTCGCCCAAGAAAGATTGATTGAATTATTAAAAATTTGGAGCGTGAAGTGTAATTAGATCTATTTTTTTGAGGGGGTAGACAGATTAATCTTATCAATTAGAAAAATTTATGGTTTGCTTGGTTGGACCAATAAAATGAAGTATAGAGGCTCCGTTTAGAAAAAACCCAATTTTGAATATATGGATTCGATAGTTACTACTTGTATCATATTTTAGTTATAAATAGCAGTGATCTAAAACTGCTAATCAATCGAGTCATATGATGAATACGTTGAATATTTGGTATAAAAAACATAAAAATAATGAAAAAAAAAAAAGAAGTCGTAGCACAAAGACATGGTATTTAGGCATTTGTCCTATATGTGCAAATCCAAATCAGGCGTATCTTTACTCGGAGTATAGCATAAACCTAAAAGAATTGAAGTGAAGAAGCCCATTCAGAAACAAGAAAATTACATCGTAATTTCAATTTAATTTCGATGAAAGAATACATCAATGAAAAGTTAGATCAATAAATTGAATGAATTCGTTTTTTTTTTTTTCTTTTTTATAGTATAGATTATAGATAAAGGAGCCAAAACGAATCTTTCTTGAAAAAAGGAAGGCCCGTTCATTAGAAGTTAAAAAGATCCCGCTAAACTAAAAAAGACTGGAATCTAAACATTGATTCTTTTTTTTTTTTCGCAATTTTTGTTGAACCGTATGCATCAAAAGGTGCATGTACGGTTCTTAAGGTATACAATTTTATCCTAATCAACCGACTTTATCGAGAAAGATTACTTTTTTTAGGCCAAGAGGTTGATAGCGAGATCTCAAATCAACTTATCGGTCTTATGGTATATCTCAGTATAGAGGATGATACCAAAGATCTGTATTTATTTATAAACTCTCCCGGCGGATGGGTAATACCCGGAGTAGCTATTTATGATACTATGCAATTTGTGCGACCTGATGTACAGACAATATGCATGGGATTAGGCGCCTCAATGGGATCTTTTATTCTAGTCGGCGGAGAAATTACCAAACGTCTAGCATTCCCTCACGCTTGGCGCCACTGCTTTTTTTAGTTAAATTGGAGACAAAAAATAAAACAAAACTATGCCTTCGCCATATAAAATATGAATATTAAGTAATAATAGCATGGCACTTTGAATTCGATATGAGACCTTTTTTATTCTTTTGTTTTTTTCTAAATCCTTAAGATTATGTATCGAAACAGTAGTATGAGATAAAAGGCATTTCCTATTTTATTTGATCTATCGAGGGCCCCCTCTTTCAGCGTCACAAACTTTTTTGTTTTCACAACAGAAGACTCTTAACAATATTTCGGTTATGAAAGAATATTCAAATAAATAAATAATTTTTTTTTTATTTATTTGAATTACAAAAAAAAAAGAAACTTTGGGATTGCTGAATAAAAGACGACAAATAATAAAGCAACGGAGCCATCATAGTATTTCAAAATTACTTCAAAATAAAAGGAAGGGTGGTTATTGGATCATTTACTCCTCTGGGTCTGATAGATCCTATATTTTCTATTCCTTTGATGGAAGGTGAAAATGAATTCCATTGTGAAGCCGTATGCAATGCACAAAAGATGCCTGTACGGTTGTTTCAATTTATTTATTGTTTTTCTCTTTAACTCATCATGTGAGATAGAGAAACCATTTATTAAATCATCAGGGTAATGATCCATCAACCTGCTAGTTCTTTTTATGAGGCACAAACGGGAGAATTTATCTTGGAAGCGGAAGAACTACTGAAGTTGCGGGAAAGCATCACAAGAGTTTATGTACAAAGAACAGGCAAACCCTTATGGGTTATATCCGAAGACATGGAAAGAGATGTTTTTATGTCAGCAACAGAAGCCCAAGCTCATGGAATTGTTGATCTTGTAGCCGTTGAATAAAAAATAGAAAGAAGGTATTTTTTGCAAATCCGCAATTTGATATTTTATCTTCTTACCGGGTTTAATAGAAAATAGAACTAATTCATAATCATCCGGTTAGGATCGATCTAAACCAATCCATTATGTATATGATTCAACATGCCAACTATTAAACAACTTATTAGAAACACAAGACAGCCAATCAAAAATGTTACCAAATCGCCCGCCCTTCGGGGATGTCCTCAGCGTCGAGGAACATGTACTAGGGTGTATGTGCGACTCGTTCAGATCATAGACTGGCACAAAAGAAAGGAAAGTATTTTTCCAGTATCAGTGATCAATACCAGTGAATGAATAGGATAGAATGGAAGAGCTCCATTCACTATCTAAAAAAAAAAAGATTTCTCGTACCCTTTAATTGTGTATCAAATTTATGGTTTATATTGGTGCAAATCCAATCACCCCCGTTTTCAATTTAAGATGAGAAAGAATTCCCCATTGGTAATAAATGCTTATCCATTACGCGGAGGAAATCCTATTTAACAGAAGGATTATATTATACCCTTCTTCTTGCAAAAACGGACTAAGAGGGTTAGCTACCCGGCGAATCTTCATAATTAAATACCGTTACTGCATAGGTAAATCTCATTGTGAAAGAACGATAATTCATGGGTAGAGCCAAAGAACGTGAACTGTACAAGTTAACAATAGAAAAGAACGAGCTCCGGTGTATAGAGAGGACCTCACCGTTTAAGAACTAACCATAGAAACGATGGAAACCGCTATTTCTTTATCCATTTTTTTTTATTTACGTTTACTATGTTTTTTTGATACTTAGTATCACAATATCAATACAATTTTTTATTATGAGATTAAATGTCTCTCCAAAAAAAAAAAAAAAATAGTGGTCGGGAAGGTTATAGTAGCAAAAGCCATTGGAATTTTTTTTTATACATTGGAAAAATCCGTTTTGTTATTAATAGACTAGGAAAGGAATAACTGAAAGAAAAGAAATCAATTAGTTATTCATCAAAGTTTTTTTTATTCAATGACCAGAATTAAACGAGGATATATAACTCGGAGACGTAGAACAAAAATTCGTTTATTTGCATCAAGTTTTCGAGGGGCTCATTCAAGACTTACTCGAACTATTACTCAACAGAAAATAAGAGCTTTGGTTTCATCCTATCGGGATAGAGTTAGGAAAAAAAGGGATTTTCGCCATTTATGGATCGCTCGAATAAATGCAGTAGTTCGAGACAGTAAAGTATACTATAATTATAGTAGATTAATGAACAATCTGTACAAGAAGCAGTTGCTTCTTAATCGTAAAATACTTGCACAAATCGCTATATTAAATAGGAATTGTCTTTATATTATTTCAAATGAGATTAGAAAATAAGAAGAGTGGAAAGAATCCATCGGAATAGTTTCAATGGAGTTCCCTGCAGAATGAACGCCGGGAAGGTAGAGTAGAAATTAGTATCATAAATATCATCAAATTGTCAAAATAAACAAAGATGCTCAATAAAAAAAAAAGATTGATTCTGCTTCCCTCATTCTTTTTTTTTATTCTTACAACACGAAAATAAAATCTGGGTTCTCGGATTTTTTGAACAAAGCATCAATCCCACTTCGAGCGTTTAGATTTTCATTTTTATTCACTTAAAAGGTAAGCTTATTTATTTCTAGTTCTAAGACCAATAGTTCTAGCAATTGCCTCGTTTCTTTCAAATTGTTTTTCATTATTAAGAAAAGGTAACAAAGATAAAATACGAGCTTGTTTTATAGCAATAGTAATTAATCGTTGCTGTTTTAAAGTCAATCTATTTACTCGTCTAGATAATATTTTTCCTTGTTCACTAATAAATCGACTAATTAAACTCATGTTTCTATAATCAATTCGATCCCCCGATTGAATCGGGGGCAAACGCCTACGAAAAGATCGTTTGGATTTAAGAAGGAGTCGCTTTGATTTATCCATGGTTTGTTTATTCCTTATCCCGAAAATCCTATTTCAATCGGATCAAAAAAAACCGATTTAGAATTAAGAAATAGGATTTCTTTTTTTTATTATTAAATAGAAAATCTATTTTCTATATGTAATTTTTCATTTTCCTTGGAATGGAGGGGTTACACACAGACGGATCTATTTCTTTATCTCCCCATGAATCGTATGTTTGTAACAACAGGGACAGAATTTTCTCAATTCCAATCGACTAGGTGTATTGTGTCGATTCTTTTGAGTAATATATCTGAAAATCCCCATTGATTTTTTATTAGAAATGTTTCGAACACAACTAGTACATTCCAAAATAACCGTTACTCGGGCATCTTTACCCTTGGCCATGAACCTCCTTTGTATTTTTGATTTACGCAACTATTTCATATTTCATTTTCAGATCAAAAAAAAAAAAAAAATGACGAAAAGAAAAAAGGAACGAAAAAAACAGAAGTTGCTAAAATGATGCAAGATTTCGTTGCAATCATAATCATATTATAGTAATAATAAGTAATACAAGGATTTCCAAATTTAGAATCGCAGTACAGTATTTCATTTTTCATTTCAGTATCTTGTATTATATTTTTGTGCTAGCCATCAAATTTTGATTTCTGTTATCACTCCTTTATTAATTTAATTGGAACCTAGGCCCAAGTCCGAGTTTGACTGAGGTTGAATCCACTTTTATTCTTTCTCTTTTCTTTTTCTAACTTATTTTGTATTCTAATAACAAAAAAAAGATAAGGGGAGAGGATTAGTCACAGATATTTGATTGTAGCTCTAATCTTCTTCACCCCTTCCCGGGTTAAGAACTAGAATGGGTTAATCACTAGAATGAAAAAAAGGGGAATATCAACGCATCTGGGAATAAACGATTGATCTCTATCAATAGACCCGCTAAAGATCCGAACCAGAGAGTACTTACTACTGGTGCCACGGAAAGATATGTTTTTAGATCTCTCATTTTAAAAACTCCTTCTTTATTCTTTTATAGTAATTTGTACTACATAATGGTAATACATATATGATCAGATGTCTATATAGTTCCGCTTATATTGTGCACGAACTCTCTAATTGAAATCTACAACAATTCGGTAGATATTCTTTTGTTAGAAAAAAAAAAAAAAAAAGAATATGTCCCTATCTAAAAATATTTCTTTTTGTACGGCGGGTTTCATAGTTATTTCATGCGTATATAATTATTTTTCTTATTATATGGTATGTATGTTATATGATATGAAACACAAAAGAAGAAATGGCAATATAATTTGTTTATATCAAATTAGGAAATAAATCAAAATGTTGGAAAACAAGACAGGGATTCTCTACAATGACACTGTAGACCAATTGAAAGGGATGTAGCGCAGTTTGGTAGCGCGTTTGTTTTGGGTACAAAATGTCACGGGTTCAAATCCTGTCATCCCTACCTATTCCTTTTTCTTCTGAACAGTAAAAAGGAATCAATTGAGATCGATTACAATTGAACATACCTAATTAATCTTTTCTTTCATTTTATCATATTCTATATGATAGTATATACATGGAAGACATATTAGGATTACTTTTATTTTATTGAAAATAACGCGCTCTTAGTTCAGTTCGGTAGAACGTGGGTCTCCAAAACCCGATGTCGTAGGTTCAAATCCTACAGAGCGTGATTGCATTCTTGTTATTGGTAGGTCAAAATTGTACTGAAATAATTGAACAGCAATCTGAATTTGACCCCCTATGAGTTCAAGCAAGTAGGAGGTCAAGCAAAAAAATAGATGTTAATTAATCAAAGGTCC